GAGAAAAAAAAAAAGGATTGAACTGAAAATCTTTTCTGGAGATATCCATTTTCCTGGAGAGACAGATAAGATATCCCGACACAGTGGCATCTTGATACCCCCAGGAACAGGAAAAACAAATTCTAAGGAATCCAAAAAATTGAAAAATTGGATCTATGTCCAACGGATCACACCTACTAAGAAAAAGTATTTTGTTTTAGTTCGACCCGTAGTGACATATGAAATATCGGACGGTATAAATTTAGCAACACTCTTCCCCCCGGATCTGTTACAAGAAAGGGATAATATACAACTTCGAGTTGTCAATTATATTGTTTACAGAAATGGCAAACCAATTCGGGGAATTTCTGATACAAGTATTCAATTAGTTCGGACTTGTTTAATTTTGAATTGGGACCAAGACAAAAAAAGTTCTTCTATCGAAGAGGCTCATACTTCCTTTGTTGAAGTAAGTACAAATGGTCTGATTCGAGATTTCCTAAGAATTGACTTAGTGAAATTCCCTATTTCGTATCTCAGAAAAAGGAATGATCCCTCAGGCTCAGGATTGATCTCAGATTCCGATAATGTGTCAGATTACACCAATAGCAATCCCTTTTATTCCAAGACAAAAATTCAACAATCACTTAGCCAAAATCAAGGAACTATTCGCACGTTGTTAAATAAAAATAAGGAATGCCCATCTTTGATAATTTTGTCATCATCTAATTGTTTCCGAATGGGTCCATTCAACGCTGGAAAATATCACAATGTGATAAAAGAATCAATTAAAACAGATCCTATAATTCAAATTAGGAATTTGATTGGCCCTTTAGGAACAGTCCTTCAATTTTTGAATTTTTATTCATTTTACTATTTAATAACTCATAATCCTATTTTGGTAACTAAATATTTGCAACTTGAAAATTTAAAACAGACTTTTCAAGTAATTAACTATTATTTAATGGATGAAAATGGGAGAATTTTGAATCCCGATTCATGCAGTAACATCGTTTTGAATTCATTCAATTTGAATTGGTATTTTTGTCATCCTAATTATTATCATAATTATTTTGAAGAAAGATCTACAATAATTAGTCTTGGACAGTTTATTTGTGAAAATGTATGTATAGCCAAAAACGGACCCCATCTCAAATCGGGTCAAGTTTTGATTGTTCAAGTTGACTCTGTAGTAATAAGATCCGCCAAGCCTTATTTGGCCACTCCAGGAGCAACTGTTCATGGTCATTATGGAGAAATCCTTTACGAAGGAGATACATTAGTTACATTTATATATGAAAAATCGAGATCCGGTGATATAACGCAGGGTCTTCCAAAAGTGGAACAAGTGTTAGAAGTGCGTTCAATTGATTCAATATCGATGAACCTAAAAAAAAGAATTGAGGGTTGGAACGAGCATATAAAAAAAATTCTTGGAATTCCTTGGGGATTCTTGATTGGGGCTGAGCTAACTATAGTGCAAAGTCGTATATCTTTGGTTAATAAGATCCAAAAGGTTTATCGATCCCAGGGGGTGCAAATTCATAATAGGCACATAGAAATTATTGTACGCCAAATAACATCAAAGGTGTTGGTTTCAGAGGATGGAATGTCTAATGTTTTTTTACCTGGAGAACTAATTGGATTGTTGCGAGCGGCGCGAACGGGGCGCGCTTTGGAAGAATCGATCTGTTACCGCGCCATCCTATTGGGAATAACAAGGGCATCTTTGAATACGCAAAGTTTCATATCTGAAGCGAGTTTTCAAGAAACTGCTCGAGTTTTAGCCAAAGCTGCTCTCCGGGGCCGTATCGATTGGTTGAAAGGCCTAAAAGAGAACGTTGTTATAGGGGGGATGATACCCGTTGGTACCGGATTCAAAGGATTAGTGCATCGTTCAAGGCAACATAAGAACATTCCTTTGAAAACCAAAAAGAAGAATTTTTTCGAGGGGGAAATCAGAGATATTTTGTTCCACAACAGAGAATTATTTGATTCTTCTATTTCAAAGAAGTTTCATGATACATCAGAACACTCATTTAGAGGATTTAATGATTCCTAAAAGTGGATTCATACTTTTTAAATTTGAATTAAAAAAAAACTCTTTATTTATGGTCATTTTATGTGGTAATCGAAATAAAGATAATAACGAATAGAGGGTAGGGGTTTGGTTTGGATCGTGTATCGACATCGACACGGCCAATCTCCGGTAGAAGAAAATGTTCCATCGGAACAATTATTTAGTTCAGGGCAACCTCGTCGCTTTTTTTTTTTCAAAAAAAAGCGGAAGTGGGGGGGAGAAATGACAAGAAGATATTGGAATATCAATTTGGAAGAGATGATGGAAGCGGGAGTTCATTTTGGTCATGGTACTAGGAAATGGAATCCTAGGACGGCACCTTATATTTCTGCCAAGCGTAAAGGTATTCATATTACAAATCTTACTAAAACTGCTCGTTTTTTATCAGAAGCTTGTGATTTAGTTTTTGATGCAGCAAGTAGGGGAAAACAGTTTTTAATT